ACCCAGAACCTCGAACAGACCGGAATGCGGAGGAGGAGTTTGGGGAGAACCGAACACCCCATTCATTCCGCCAAGCGATGGCAAAAATGGAGCCACCGCTTTCGACAATTCATCCATCCAGAGATAGCCCAGTGAAACCGCGAGTTTTGAAATAAGAAGACCCAAAAATACTTTTTAAATGATAAGAAAATTGATACGAATTTTTTGGGGGAGAAAAAACATTCTGGATCCTTCCTTTTCCTGGTCTTCCCGGCTGGAATCATGAATGGGTTCGCTTCCGGGTCTAATGATTGGATAGCCACGGGAAACGTACGTAAGTCGACAAAGGATAAGCAATCGGCCGAATGATTGAACTATTTGTTTCTTCCACTGCAAGTCCTCTATCGCAACAGAACAAGTCTAATACTCCAGCCCCGGTTTTCGGGGATTCTATTTCGAAAAAAACCCGACAGCCCGCATCTTTCTTTCTATACGAAATTAGTTCGACATGCTTAACAAACCACCCCTACAAGTCCTGCCTTTAAAGAAAGCTATTCCAGCAAGGGTTTACCAATCAATCTGCCAGAAGGAAAGAGGTCTTCGAACCTCACGGCCAGCACACTCACCAGCAGGAACGTCAGCTCGTAGGTATCGTATTCCATGATCTCTTCTAGTTCGTCGCACCAGCAGCAGCATTCTATGACCCATTGGCCTCGTTCGCCCGTCTCGCTCCTTCTATCATTAGAAATGGCTTAATGGATTGCCAAAGGTAGTGTGCCTTTGGTTGGAAACTCTAAACTAAACCGCTGCCCATGCGCTTCTTTGACTTCGTTCCTGGCGTGGCTTTGGAACTCAAAGGTCGGACTTCCTCCTTATTTTATTATTGGTATTGAATTGACATTACCTGAAAAATCGGCATGGGAAGAGGCACACAAGACCTGACGGAAGCCTTCTACCACACCTGAAAGAAAGAAAGCTACTGGATTCCCTCGTCAAACTCATCGCTGGGCAGCAACCGAAAGCCTCTTCTTAGCAATTTGACTCAGAAAACCCACCAGCTGGAATATGAATATTGGCTTCTCTTGAAGATCCTTCTTTTAGCCTGAAGGCGGAATAAGGCAATGCCAATTGATCAGAATAATCACTATCCTAGTCGGAATTCGGAATGAGGTCAACGGAGTCCGTCGGCGAATGTGAGGCGGAATAATGAATCGTCGAATAGTCAAGCCCGAAGGCAGGACTAGGAGTCAAAAGCCACAATTTGCACAGCCTCATCCGGGTCTAACCATCTATACCTCCTTCCCCTCTTCGTTTAGTTTAAAGAAAGCCCTTTCAAGCTAAGCCTTATCTTCTCAATCAAAAGCAACAAGATCCCCTCACTTCAAAAGGAAGCTCTCGAGGACATAATGGGAACCGACCAGATAGCATAACAAAGGGCTAGAAGAAGGGGTCAAGGGCCATATTAAGGCTTGTATTCAGTCCCGGAACAAGGCAAACAATCGAGGCCTCGCTTGTCCGTTTCGAGGTCCGCTTCGGCTATTATATGAATCTAATCGCCTAGCTTTGGTCAGTCAAGTCAGTGAGAGCTTCCAGATCTACTCTTCCCATCTTGTCTAAGGTCAGTTCTCGTCACGGGTCACTATACCCTCCTCTTATCCCCCGGTTTTCAGTATAGGTTATGCCTTGGAACTGGAACAAGCAAGTTAGTTACGAAGCCTGTCACCAAGCCAGTCAACAATTCTGACTCTGAGCCTTCCCCTATCAAACGAGTCATTATAATATTCACTCATCATCCAGCCAGAGTCCACAAGCTCAAAAGGGACCGGTCGGGAAATCAATCCATCGAAAAGGCCTTAGTCACACAAGCACGATCGGAACTTGCAAATGACGCACGAAAGCATTCAAAATGAGGAAAGAACGAAGAAAGTCGTCCACGATCTGCGGAATATCCCTTGGCTGATAGTCTTTCTGACTTCCGAGTATGATAAATCCTACTGGTTGGGGAATGATTAAATAGAACTAGATGGGGAAGCTTCTCAGTCCACATGAAAACGACAAAAAACTAATGAAACCGATTGTAGAAGACCGGTAAGGAAGTCTAATATCCTATCCAACACTCGTTCGTCAACCGATTCTGAAACTGAGGAGCTTAGAGTGGACCATAGATAGTTTCTATAGAGAAAATAGGACGATTTCGGACCTGGGAAGCATTTGCTAAAGCCTGTTTCAAGTGGTGAGTGCAGGTCCTTCTTAAGCTTATTTTTCTGTAGTCAAGAGAGGCGAGTTGGATAGCGGACAGGGCGGGGAATAGTGACTTATAGACCATGATGACCATAAGTTCGACCAGCAGATGATGATGATATTAAATAGGTGACAAGAGTCCCCGGTTCGGTTGGAGGTAATGTCGTCCTCCTTTCTTTGAATTCTTTTTGAAGCGTCGTTGATTAGGAGTGAAAAGAGGCAGTGACGAGAGAAGTTATTGACCGGGGGTGACCATCATAAGGGATACATAGACCCGATTCGATACATCGCTCGATTCTGAAGGCAAAAAGAAGTAAGTGCTTATGCCTGGAAGAAGCCAAACCAGGAGGATCTGAATGAAAGATAACTTGAGGAGAGAAAGAGGGGGCTATTGTGATTATATAACGAGGCCTGCCGAATCATATCTATGGGATGGGACATGGAGAGGCTTTCGAAGGCGCGAGTAGAAAACTTGGTAGCAGACACAGGGGCAGGGCCGGATACAATTGATGATCCCAATGCCGATTTCGAGACAGAGTAGTCTATCGGAAAGGCCAATGGTTCCGATAAGGCCCACGGAGCGGTTTCGAAGTCTTCCGATTCAAAATAGGCGAAGGAGCTAGTGACGGACAAAAGAAAGGGACCTCCCAGCTGACTTCTTATACGGAATACTAAAGCCGGTTCTGTTGGGCAATAATGGAATGAAATGAATGGTAGGCAATGAACATTGTTCTTGTCCATTCGAAACTCGGTTTAAGATATATGCTTGCGATCGAGGAGAGACTGTTTATTATCCCCCTGATTTCCCTGAGTAGGTCTTTCTAGCAAGATTCGAGTCTTGCGCAAGCCTACGGCGATACTCGACAATACCTAGATAGACCAGCCTATTCTTAGGAGAGACTCGCTATATTCATTAGGTCAGTGAGTAGGTCTGCTCGTAGGTCCGCTAGTCACTATGCCCTCTGATAACTAGTAGGAATGATGTTTGGAATCATAATCGCCACCGACAACAGGAACAACCGTAATAGAAAGCCAATCCCTTTTCTCCGTCTTTGTTCCTGACCTCCACCGCTCCCTGAACATGAAGCGTCAACTAGCACTTCAATCCGCATAGGAACTTTCTTAGGCCTTAGCCCAAAAATCAAGGAAGGCACCCGAAAGCGCTACAAAGAATAGAGATTATGAACAGGCTAGGATTCGAGCCGTCATCCCAATCGCAGGAGAAATCTCCTTCTTACAAAACCGGGACAAGCCAGTTAGCGGAAAGAAAGCTATTGCCATCATATCTTCATATTGAAGGCAACCATCACAAATCATAGGTTGTATCGAAGAGTCACCCCTTATGAAAATCAAAGCCAGAAGGAAAGGAAAAGCCCAAGGCAAGTGCCAATGAAGAAACCTGCGAGCTGACGATACGATAGACCAAAAACCGTTCGTTCATCAACATCAACAGATGAAGAAACTGCGGAAGGTGAAGGCTCTGGAAGAGATACGGTTTGAGACCAGTTTCCAGAGATCGGACCTTCTGACTTAGCCGACCAATCTTCTTAACATAATACCATGGATCATGGACCTTTGTACGGTTATGCTTCCTGTAGTTAAAAAGTGAGGAAAGAGAGACATGCCAGCCAATAGACCTTCTCCGACGCGAGCCATTCACAAATTAGCTCGTCTTAGAAGTCGAAATCGGCATCGGGACTATAATAATAATAATAAACACCCGCAGAAGCAATAGCAGCACTCGTCACTAGCTTCTTCTCTGTCTTTGACTTCCGTCCTTGAAAGGAGATTTATATGTATTGTATAAGCGCATAAGATTAGTTGAATAGCCTGAGCCAAGGCAATGTCAATTGGTTACGCAAGCCATCTGTCTCTTACCCTATCGTCGCTGGCTCTGGTCAATAAAGTCCGCTTCTAAGTCAGCAGCTGGTCACAAAGCAACAGCATAAGGAATTTGAACTGGCTTAGAAGTCGGTGTAGGATTCAAAGGAGCACGTCTTGAAGTGAAGAACCGCCAAGCTATCGACATCGAAATTCTCATAAGAGGCACTGGCACCACCGCCAACTCTTGAAGATCTTTGATCTCCCCTCTTTCGACTAGCTTCTAGTTGTCTTTTAGGAGGAAGAGCACGAGCGGGAAGCTTTTTAAATCAATGTAAGGCAATGCAATTGTCCCATCAACATGTCCAGCTTGTGTTCCGGGTTCCTATTCATAATGACTACTAGAGCTTTCAATAGATCCAGTAGCTGGAAGAGTCACTGCCTTTCCGGGTATGCGGGACTTTCGAGACCGACTAGAGCAGACGAATCATTCATTGATCGCGAAGGTTACTGAGGTTTATGAAACCGCCCGTGGAACTCTCACTTATGAGGAGGCAATGAACATTGTCTTTGTCCATTTAAAAATCAAATAAGAACGGAGAGGTCTTACTTGCGAGCGAGGCAAGGCTTTCTAACCCACCCATCGTTACCCGTATTCATCGATTGTGGTTGACGCTTGCCCAATTATGAACTATCTTTTGTTGTATCAGTTGCTGTGGCGAGACCAGATGGGAGAGAGAACTAGTTGCCTGACAGACCCCGAGGAGGCCGGCAAAGTGAATCTTTTGATTGCTTCCACTTAGGGGTTAATTCTGATTAAAAGATTGATTACCGTTCGGTTCGGTTCATTAGGAAAAAGCGGAAATGCCCCCTCCTTGGTTTAGTTCTGAAAGGCTCTGATCAAGGCAATGTTCATTGTTTTGTGGCGAATGAAAGTCATAGTTCACTGTGCTATCTACTTTCACAAGGGATCCTCTTTCCTTCCTTGACTTGTGCGCGTGTTGCCTCTTAGTCCGGTGCGTTACCGATGTCAGTGCTAATTGACGGTTATCATTGCTTCTTCCTTTGGTTATACTCGTATGTTGAGCGTTCCACTTGGACTTCCTCTTATCTAGTGAAGCGAGTGGATCCAGAGGAAAGGCTTCGAGAATTTCATTACCCTTTCAATGATGTAATGAGACCGGACTTCGAAAGCGGCTCGCCGGCTAAGGAAGGAAAGGTACTACGGGACGAAGCCTAACTCAAGTGACTAAGAAAGGAAACATTAGTGACAGCCAATAGCCAAGATTCCTCTACAGGACAGGCGTGCCTGCCTTAGAGCTCGAGCTCTTGGTCGTTGAGTAAGCCCTTCTTCCACTTCATTCCCGCGGACAGGCTTTCGATTTGGACAGTTTTTAAGGGTGGCTCTAACTTAAGTACCTGTTGTTGGCGTTCTCTCTTTCATTCAACAAGTTAGCTTAAATCCTTAGAAGCTAGAGTTGAACGGTCTGTCTGGTCTAAAGGATCCGCGAGCAGAACGAAGGCCACTTGTTATGCGCTAGTGAGCAATGACCGGCACAAAGAACAGGTACAACTGGAACCGGTGCACGAGGAACCGCTAGAATGAATAATATAGGTACCGTCGTCTCTTCCCTCTCGTCGCTAGTAATAGGCTAGGGATTTGCAAGCCCGAAACCTCAACTGTACGTTACCTCCGTTCCTTTAAAGACTTCTTCCACTGGTGAACTCTACTCTTGGTGGACGGCGTGAAGAGGGGAAGGCGCGTTCTAATCATAGTTTTGCTAGAAGGTTCCTAAGACGAGACGAGGACGGAGCGTACTATCTATAATAAGGAAATCCATAGCCCGGTTGGGGCCTGGGAGCTGACCGGGGCATGGGAGTTGGTTAAAGACGGAGAGGCATCCTACAACAATTCTATGCCCACTTCCACTTACTCTTATTCCGAGACCTACCATGAGGATCTGGAAGACCGACTTGGTTGCTTGGAATTGGGATTTCCTGTTTGCTACTCCAACTCCATTGGCTTAACTAAACCCTTCTTATTTGATTGATGTCGTTACAACCGCACCTGCCCACAACCGCATAATCCAAAGATCCCGTAGCCGCAACTTCCATTTCATTACCTTCCATCCGTCCTTTCTCAAGCCGTACTATCTTGTCCTCCGGTTGATGAAAATAAAGACAACCACTCTAATGCTAGAAGGAAAGACCTGCGATCCCAAGTACTGTCTGTACCATCGGATCGTTAGTCATAATATAAAGGACTGCTTTGTCTTTAAAGACAAGGTCCAGGAGCTCTTAGACACCAAGGCCCTCGCCAAGGAGGAAAAGAAGGTGACCACCAACATGGTCTCCATGCAGTTCGGGGAGTTCCCTTTGATAGTCCCGATGCAGTGCGAGGACCAGGAGGATGTAGAGTGGAGCCTGATCGAAGACCTGGAAGAACATGAAGATGGTTTGGTACCTTGGGAGCTCCCGAACGGCACATGCATATGCATGTGTAAAGCATCTAGTCGCTTTGAGGAGTTGCTTGTTTGTTGGTTAGGGGGCGGCGTTTGCTCTTGAGCGCACTTCGGCGCCGCTCTTCTGACTTCTGATGGGACTGAACGAGGCCTTACCTTAAGCGAGCAAGAGCGGCCAAAAGCAATAAGTCACTTGCGAGCCCGGGAAGTAAGGCGAGCCAGGCTCTAAGAGAAAGAGGGTTCCCCTTGATCCTTTAAATAAAGCCCTTTACGCTTGCCACAAGACAAGAAAAGTTCCAAGCCCTTCCCTATTCCCTTCTCTCGTCCAGTCCATGGTCCGGTCTTTCTTTTGAAACTCTTGCCGGAGCCTTTTCTCCTCATAAGCTAGAGTCCATGAACTAAAGGCGGTGCCCTCGGCGGAAGGACGTTATATGTCACTGCCCTCCTACCCTCTCCGCAGGGAAATCCCTCTGCGTTGGTCAATAAGAAATTCCCTGGACTTCTCGAGCTCTTGAAGATCCTTCTTTTAAGATCTTGGAAATCCTAATCTATTGGTGACTTTCTCACAAGGAATGGGCTTCTGCCTGGAAGAAGGAATTCCCGCCTAAACGAGTTTCACGGATAAATCAATTATTTAAAGAGAAGTTGTTCATCACTGGACCAATGAGCCTGGTGGGTATAGTAGTGGCAATGGACATCAAAAGAAAAGGCAATGAACATTATTTATGGAGAAGAAATAGCTACCGCAGCAAGGGACTGACTAAGCCATTGAAGGCAATAGACAGAAAAGCCAACACAACATAAGAACGAGTTTCACAGTCTTCAGTGCCTCCGTAAGAGGAGAAGGCACACAAAAAGCCTCGTATGCGGAGTAGCAGTAGGTCTTCTCAAAGAGAGCCTTGTCGTCGTAACCGAAATCATAATCGCTGGCAACAATTGACATTGCCTCCGAAGCCGGCAAACACGAATCAAAGCTTGCACTTTTCTCGAGCTAGTCATTCTCTTTCAGAGCCTTCCGCCGCAAGCTCCTCTGTGGATCATTCCACCCCTTCTTTGATTATAGAATGTTTACTTGATTGACGATTTGAAAGTGGTTAGCTATACTCTTTCTAAGTTAGAAGAGCTCGGAGTCTAAGATTACCGAGAGAGGAACTAAGTGCCATACATCATCCCTACTTACTAGAACAAGGAATTTCAATAATCAATTCTTCCAAAGAAAGCATTTTGGCGTCCGTGCTTTCTCGATGGAGGTTCCTATTTAGATGTTGATTTAGAATATGCTGTCGTCGATTCCTACCTATAGTGACAAGACAAAGTGATTCAAACTAATAACCATCTCCCGCGGGCTACTTGAGTGGATAACTTTTTGCGGAGGTACCGTAGAAACTCTCTAGATTAACAGATGGGTATGGAAAGGAGGTAGATAAGGATGAAAGTCTCGTTCATAATAAGGGAAATCCAGAAAAGAGTGTCATTTCGTAAACTCATGAACAGCACTCGCACCGTTCGAATAAAGATGCTGACTTCATTCGTAAACTCACTCGCTAGTAACGATGAGGCAATTCAATTGTGGATGGGGCATCAAAGTGATTAAATAGCTTTCTTAGTCGATAGAAAGCCATCAAATACATCCATGTTCGTATAGTGACAAAGCCAGGGTCTGAAAGAGCTACAGCAAAGACAAGGCTGACTCCTATTCATATTCTTCCTACTTGCTTTCCTATTCAAGATGGCTTTCCTGCAGGTTGTCTCCATGCATCCTGCGGGTATCTTAATACGGAGGGCGCCCCGCTTTAAGAAAAAGATCGACTCCTTTCTTCAGACCGAACGAGAGACACATAAGACAAAAGTTGGAAAACCCACTCTATTCAAGGCACTGCTTCCTAAGATACGAACATACATGGCTTTGTATTGTTGTTGCCAAAACGAAAAGGACATTAAGGACATTGTGGAATATTTCAAGAATATAGTGCATACTCGATTTCGAGCTTTTAGGAATCTAAGAAAGCAACAAGGGAAAATGCTGCCTAAAAAGGAGGAGGAAACTCTCTTGCTTCAGAAGTTCAGTAAGTATCTACTTAGTATCTACTTAGATATAGAGAGAAGATGAACAAGTATATAAATAACAAGATGAAACTGGAAATTTCTATCCATATAGATTTGGGGTTGGAAGTTTCGCTTTTCATTCCGTGTAGTCAAGTCAAGCGGCATAGCTAACGCGGCTTTTGCACTAGTGTATAACTAAGTACGCTCACCCCTTGCTTCTTTCATTCCGTTGATTCAGTATCTTATTCCGTTGGTTCAGCAGTGGGTTCTACTGTTATTTAGGTTTATCATCCGGATACATAGCCAGTTCCCAGGCGCATCTACTGCAGCTTAGCCCGTTGACCCAGTTGTTTATGCAGTTGGTGAGGTTGGTTCATCGTTTGACTGAGCCGATCCAGTAGCCCGAGCAGATCCATACTCAGTGACAGTAGAGCATCCAGTAGTTTATGTAGTAGCATGAGTTGTTATATATCCCTAATACCCCCTTTAGGCTGTTTGTGATCGAGATGTAGTTGATCGATACCCATGATCAATATCCAGAACCTCTCAATCTAGACCCATTGACTACAGCAGCCTAGGTAGCAGGACTAGTACCAGTAGTCTGATAGGCATCATCTTAGCCAGATCGATAGGCGGATTCGTACCTTCGTGATCTATAGGCATAGCCTTTTTAGCATCCCTTCGCCCTGTTCCATATGTATATTCACTAGTTCCATCCTGCTTCCACAAGTTCATGTGCGGATCCTCTAGTGGCAGAAGCAAGGGCTGCATCTTAACCAGGTCGAGAGCTTTAAGCAGATCCATAAGCATACCTAGTACCAGTATCTCTAGTAGCGTATAGGCTTCCATTCTTTCTTTTATTATACCCTTCCTTTTGCTCTGTTCCATACCAATACCCCTATTTCTAATAGCAGCAGTAGAATCAATCAATGGTTGGTACAGAAGCATAGGTGTCCGTAGCGGTTCTATATGTAGGATACCTTTCCGCTCTAGACCCCTTATGTGAGAGGGCGGTACGGAATTTTTTTGAAGAGCGAGACCCCTATCTAGACCCTCGTGATCGATAGCCGGACCCATGCTTTGCATACCGAGATCCAGCCCTTCCCGTTGACCCCTTAATACACCCACCAATAGCATCTTCGCCCGTCCCGGCTTTCCTTTACCCGCTTTCACTAGCAGCATTCCCAGGAACGTACCTAGGAGCAAAGCCTAGAGTAGCGATTCAGGCGATTCCGGTGATTCAGGCGACTTAGTGGCTTCCGAAGTAGGCTCAGTAGAGGGGAATAGGATGTCTCATATACGGAATCTCTCTTGCACCCATTAGCCCCTTACCCACAAGCAAGGGCAGGTACAGCATCAGTAAGGAGGTCTCTGTTTACCCAAAGAAAGAGCCCAGGGAGCAAGGATGGCATAGATAGCAAAGGCATAAGGGCTAGCATCATTCATAAGTGGAGGCGTAGGCAGTTTACCGAGAAGCACATAGTTAGCCTAGCAGCACCTACTAAGCTATAAGCAGGATTAGCACCCGCGTGTTCAGAGGTTTTGCACATTCCATCTAGGCATAGCATCCCTTTCATATCGATATTGATACCAAGCAGCCTAGGCATGAGCACAAGTAGGTTCCCCGCTTCCAGTTCGTGATCCATATCAAGCCACAGTAGTATATGCCCCCGTAGAACCAGACGCATAGCCGGATCCATGTCCAGATTCTGGTAAGCGTGATCGGGATGTAGTAGTTGATACAGCTTATCCAGTAGTTCCAGTTGCATATCAAAATCTTAGTAAGCCTATCCGCTATCAGCAAATTTAGGTTCAGACCCTGTAGCCTTGATTATTAAGCCGTTGAAGAAGCAGTCGATCCAGAACTAGCAGCAGCATTTGTTTCTATAGCAGTTGATTAGAACAAATAGCATAAGCAGAGGAAGTCACCCCACTTGCTGCAGTTGGTTCAACGGTGGATTTAGTAGTCCTAAAGGTAGCAAAGCCCGCTCGCTAGAGATTGAGACTAAAGGAGGCAGGAGCTGGAGAGGAGACGGTACCTGTTGTTGTTTCACCGGTGGATACAGATCGAGTAGTTGACCGAGCATCGAGGACAGAGCCTTTGCCTTTTCGAGAGCCACCACTTAGCTCAGATCAAGATCCAAAGCTAGATATTTAATGAGAGCCCCGCCTGTTCCAGCCGGAAAGACTTCGTTAAGCTTTGTTCCTTCATTCTCCCCCCCTGTTGCCATCTTTGCCTCTCACCCATCAACAAATGAATGTGTTGCGACTTACTTAATGAACGAATCTTTTCGATCGAAGCAGGAGCATCTTCTATGTATGAATATGTAAACCACACCCTTTAATTAATATGAAAATCGGCAAAAAACTCTATCCCCCGGGTCCCACAAATGGGTTCCCACTTCATCGCGGCAGCTAGCAGGGCAGGCATTGCTGGGTTCCCGAATGGGTCTGCTTCCAGCGAGTGTGCGCCCCCATAAGCTATAAGGGCGAGCCTTACGTGATAGGGGCGAATTCTTGCATCGTTTCATAAAACCACTTAACAATTCAACATTTCCACCCCACTGCTAATGTGGATTAGTCTTCTGTAGGATAGGCAAGGCATCCAGGACTATTAGCAGGTTCCTCCCCCCATTCAATACTATTCGAATCTCTCTAGGTTGAGCAACTAGGTTGAACAATCAATCTTGAATCTACAGGCGCAGGAGATTCATTCGGGGTCTCAGCTAGCTGCCATGTATATCTCTTCCTGGTTAGACATCTACCCCGACTGGGAGCAGAGGGAAGGCTTATTCAGGTGAGTGATCCTCCCTGGTATTCAATACAGGGCAAAGAAGAGGGGGCATCTCTCTCCGGAGGGGACTCATTCAAGGTTGGACGAAAAGAGGACTGTCTTTTCCTCCTGATCTACTTTAGGACCGTCAAAGATCTATTCCGTACTGGCCAGGTTTTGAAATATCAGGTTCGAAAGGACCAGGAGATCAATTCGTCATCTCTAAATGATAGTAGGGGCAGGGAAGGGAGGGAGTCTTCCAAACAGTTTGGAGAGGTTATGATATTCAATCCATGCTCCTCTACCCGAACAACTCATCTTCACTAACAAACTACTATTTATTAGATTCGAGGGGATTCGGGGACTTTTCAGGTTGAGTCAGTCGTTGGAACAAGAGACGTAGGAACAAACAACTATTTTAGGGATGGAGGATCAGTCAAATCGAAGCGGCAGGAACAACTGAACAGTTTTCCGATTTTTCCGCGGGACTCTGCGTTTACTGCTTAGCATAGCTCAACTCCGCCTTTACTGCTCGTTCCGGAACCGTCGAGTAGATTCAATGCAGTTCGGATTGGACGGGAAAGGAGATTCAATGCAGTCCGGTCAGAGGGAATGCTCGAACTGAGCAGTCAATCTAGTTGATCGAGCTCTGTACGTTGGTGTAACCAGCTCTTTATGTATTGTATTAAAAAATACCCGGTCGGTCAGCAAGTTTCTACAGACAAACCCGAGTAAAAGTACTCTAATGAGTGATTGATACCTATTTTAGGTACAATGCCTTAGCTGTCAGAGAAACGGGCATCATTTCGCAGTGCAGTTTGGTCTTTTTTTGTCTTTGCTTTTCCGGCATTTTAGTGGTTGTTGTTGTTGTCGGCCTTGCTGGATTCGGTTCCTTGTTTTCTGGATCCGATCCTCAAATCTCTGGTGAGTGCAACCAGCCTTTATTAAGTAGGTAAGGGGTAAAAGGGGCATCTATTCAAATAGGTCTTTCTCACTCATGTTTTCTTCGGTTCGAGTTTAGAGCGAGTGGGTTTCGCCATCAAGTGTCGATGGGGGATTAGGTATGTTTTCTTTGTCTCTTTTTTTCTTCTGGGAAGGTAGGTTTCTTTGTCTGTCTTCCTGGTTGGGCAAGGCTAATTAGGGGCGAGGCCCACTGTGCTAATGGAGATGAGGTTGGTTATTTCTTTGAGTTTCTTTCTCTCGGGGTTAGACATAATATAGTCTTCCTCCCCTATATAATATGCCGCGGGTAGACGGCAGGTGTCCCATATATCATTTGTCGATGCGTGCACTGCTGATGCGTGCAAGGGTCATACAGCGCCTTTCTACATTGGGAGAAAGGCCTTCTTCACGGATCGGATTAAACAACTCCCCGGTCAATCGAATATCCCGGCCGGAAATGATACCAGGTGGAGCAGCTTAGCCATCTCGTTCCCCTTCCCCGCATCTAAACCATCAATTCTTGCATCTCCATCTCCGTTCTCAATTTCTCCAGCATTGAGGGCCTTTGATTGCTTTAGTCCGAAGGAGGGAGTGAGTACTTCTATTAATGCCATTGAAGCCTGCCGCCGTTCTCCTTCGGGGGCCAGAACTGCGGGGCGAGACACCACCTTCGAACAAAGCTAATGACCAATTCACCGTACTGATCTTTATTCGACAGAACTGCCCTTTCTCACTCTCCTGCCTGCTGATGCATCCTATTAAATAAAACCAGTTCAGTTCTATTGGTAATCCTTAACCTCTCTCCCTATTCCTCTACTCGAGCTGGGGGGCCCGTGACGGAACGGAATCTGATCTAAGTTGTTTGGTCGGGGAAGGTTAAGAGCGAGGATGAAACAAATGATCCAGGAAGGAGGGTTGGTATAAAACCAGAAGAAGAAGCATCAGCAGAAAGAGACGCAAAAGCAGAAGCAGAAGCTAGAACTAAGGGTTGGGAAAAGAAGAGTTGTATGGATAACGAATCCAATTTTCAGGCTGAATAATTCCTACATGAAAGGAAGGAAGGGGGGTGGATGGGCTTAGGAAGGTTGGATCGGGCATGGGCCAGAAGGTGCGTGTACCGGGTACTCAATCAGACCGGATAGAAAGGCGTAGGACCGGACCGAGCCAGAGTTTCTTTTATTTTATCCAAAGCCCCCTCACTGCTTTGGATAAAATCAAGAAGAGAGCTACAATCCCATCCATGAAAATCCGTCCTAGCTCTCAATTATCACTCAAGGGAAGAAAGAAGCCACGAACTCCTAGGCACCATCCCTGGTTCACACCGGGGGGTGGGGTGGCTTATCACCACCCGCACACCAGAGCGCATGTTAATAATCATAAATCTAAAACATGTTTCTTATTTCTTAATATGTATGTTGTTTGAAGTGTGTGTGCCGTGCGGCCACTTTAGAGGTAGCTTCGGCTATATTCTATTGTCTCCCGCAGTCTGCGGAATGTGCTTGTCCGTGTCTAAGGACATTCACCTCATGCAAGACTGATAATCAGACGCCCCCAATTGGGTTCCTTCACGGGACTCATCTCCGGGAGAAGACACGGTAGCTTGGCGCAAAAGCAATGACTAGTAATGTAAATCATTATGACTTTATTACCAGCATTCTTGAGCGCTCGCCTACAGTGTCTTGGCGGAGGGTGTTCGAACGCCCTCGATGGTGAAAGGGGTTCCTTCTGAGGGTCCCTTTGATCATCTCTGGTCGTCTTTCACCTGAGTCTTGTATCTCCGCGTACTTATTCGCTAGGTCAGTGGTGATACTTAGTAGGAAATCGGGTTTGTTGTTCACTGCGCTCTATTTAAAGCAGTGTGGAGTCTCATTGCAGAAATGCTATGGGGGCATCCCTGAACAACACTCACAACATTCCACGATGGTCTCGTTGACGAGGTCCGGTTATCCCCGGATTATCCCTGCACATCATCGACGGATGATGCGGCAGCGTGATGAGAAGGCGGATAAGCTAGTGAAGTTATATTTGTCTTGGTTTACGTTGTCAAAGATTATCCTCTTAGCAAAACCAGTAAGTAAGGATACTTTGGCTTCGATAAGGGAGAATTTTACTAATCTAGATGGATTACTTAAAATGAATCAGGAACTTACATTGAAATTTCCTGGTTTCATTGAAAAGTATATCCCTTGGATCTCCACTATCCCCGTTGAACAAGGGATTCGGTGGACCTGGAAGTCTCTTCCGAATACTGTTGCCATCATGGATCTTAAAGGACGTGTGACGAAAGTCACCTCCTGCTTTCTATCGTTCTACTACGAGTTGGTAGCCTTCGGTAGAAAGTTATGATCTAACAGTAATAGGGGGGCTTCTGTCACTAGTGCCGTCCTATGGGAGAAGATGACACGGTTGCCTCTTCAACCATTTTCGGGCGACCAGTTTGAGAAGATCGCAATCGATTTCGAGAACGGTCCTCTCATCCTGATCCACGCTTTACAAGCGAGGGCTGGTGACATCTGCCATGGTAGGTTGGCAGCGTCTCTCGAGGGGGGTGGTAAACGTAGGTTATTGATTATAGGGAATTCTGTGAAGCAAAGGTTATTAAAACCTTATCATGACTGGGCAATGCAAGTATTGCGGCGCTTAGTATGTGAGGGAACATACGATCAAATGAAGCCCTTGTCTCTTCTTAGAGGAAAGCATGCTTACAGTTATGATTTAAAATCAGCGACTGATCGGTTCCCGCGTGCGGTGACCTTTCAGGTGTTAAGCATGCTCTTTGATCCGTACACTGCTTCATCCGTGGTGAACACCTGCCTAGGACTTAGTCCATTTCTGGTAGGCCCGCCTTTCGTGAATAAAGACGTGACCATGTCCTTTATAGTTGGTCAACCTCTCGGATATTACTCTCCTTCGGCCTCACTATTTCATTCCCAGCATTCCTAGTCGAGCTACCCGGCCTTTGCAGTTGTGGAACCCCCGACTTACGCAAGAATAATATTCTAAACCGTCCAATGGTAGGCCCCTGAACTGGAGGACGAATACCAACCATTCGCCGTCTCGTATGCCATTTGCCAATCGCATCCTTAACTCTTTAATGATCTCAAAACGGAGTGCTCCATTTGCCACTTCTTATACGTAAAGTAAAAGGCGTTCCTATGGATGCTATTTATGTGTGTGACTTTTCGATTGAAACAATTTCCATTTCCCCGGTAAAATGGACAGGAAATTTGGCGGGGAATGCCTTGTTTTTGATGAAAGACTTGCTTCTCGCCGGTGATTTTCTATTGAATTTGATCGGCAAGATGAAGAAATCGGGCTAGCCTCTCTTCTCTCCCCAATGACTCGAGTCACTAAGTCACTTATCTATTCTATTTGTGTTAGAGAAGCGACACATCATCATTCGTGTGTGGCTTTCCCCTTTTCTTTTCGAGATAGGCATTTCCATCCCAGAGCGAGAGTTCTAATATCAATTCTACAGAAGGAATAAACCGATTTATTAGCTCAAATATCCTACTTGGGTCAGCTCTGATATGTTAGCGTAGTAGACTATCGAATGGTTGTGGGACAGAGTGAAACAAGGCTCTTTGCAGGTTCGAACCCTGCGTGTCTCTTTGAGTTGAATAGTTCCCGTGCCGCTCCAGTCAATCGCTAGGTGGAAAGTATCAAAACAAAAGATCTCGACCAAAGCACCCCAACATGATGAGTACATAGTGGCTCGTTGGGGTTGGTCACCGAGTTTGAGTCGAAACTACCTCTGAACTATTGATTGGAGTAAAGCACCGTAGGGGAGGCATTTTTTAGTAACAATAAATGTGTAGTTTTATATCTATATTTCAATTGAAACAGGAACGGAGAGAGATAATTAAAGTAGTTCCACTTTATCTGCCAAACATATGTTCTACTCGACGCCATATTCTTTTCGAGAAGTAACACCATCTCGCATCGCTGAACCCCTTATGATTCTTATCCGGATGAAGCCTAACTCGAAGAGCTGTTGGCGCAAATCTGTCAAACAGGATGTTCCGTCGATGCCCTTAAGCCGTTAAAATCTACTCTCGCTCAGTATTTTCATTAGCGAGTAGATAAGCCTCTCCTCTCTTGTAAGTCAAATCCGGATCTTGAAGACAGAATCTACTATTCCTTGAAACCCAGGTTTAGTGGTAATACGCATATTTCTTACACCTGCGTGATCGACCAAAGAATACCAGTTCCTACCTTCAATGTGATCTCCTATCCCTATACCTATTTATGAGATTCGATACCGCACGTGATTATGTTGTTGGTCGAGCTCATCTCTCCGTCCCAGCGAGGAAAGGTAGGGTAGATTCTGTCTCGTTTGCAGGTCTCGCGTAGCGTTATTGTCTCGCTTCCCGCTCGGACGAATAGGCGTAGCTTGCTAAAGGGCTTGCTTGTTCCCGTTCTATAGTCTCACTTGGCGAGCACAACAGAGTCCACTTTTTACGGATCAAATGGTCATTAATTAAAAGAGAGCATTTGGCTTATGCTCGACGGTTTGCAACATCGTCCAAAACAAGACAGGCAATACTTTCTCTCCCCCTTCTAAGAAGGTGATTAGCCGCTTGGTTGGCACAATAAGTCGCCTAAAGAGAGCATCTGCCTTACACTCATGGCTTGAAAATTCAAATGAAAGAAGACAATACTCTCTTTTCCCCTATTTTGTTTGGCCCTTTTCATATGAAACGCTGGATAGTTTCATTTGAAACTATCTAAATTGAACCCATATATAAGTTCCAATTTGATTCGTTTTCATATTTTGAAGTTCAGTTCGACCATTCGAAAGGGATAACAGCTGGATCTACACCATTTGGCAAGAAAATCTACCATAGTTGGAGCTGAAAAACTCGAATTTGAGGAAAATCGAAGCTAGTGGGAGACAAATATTCAGTGGCCAAGGGGAGATGGAGGCCAAAATTGGAGATAAATCAAGGACAGAGAAGTTTCTATTATCCCATTCTCCAACGCATAATCTTTTATGGTAGAAGACATGATTAGCATTACACACACTTTTTTTTGTTCGGTAAAGGATCCTTTGCAGCTTTGAGTGAATCCTGATGAAAGGTGGGAGTCAAGAGGTGAAGTTCTTTGGATTTCCACGCAAAGATGCCATTTGGGCAAAAGAGAAAGATTCAGCAATACATATACTTATACTTACAGAATTTCCGGACTATCAGAACAACAGGCTACTATATTGAGCTCACAATCAAAGCAAATCTATTGCATATGCAGTGAATGGCATCATGCATGCCCCTCCTCACTTTCGACGGTCTTCCTAATGGTTGATCTTACCACAAGAACCTAGTACACAAGTGAGTATCGTTGTCTTATTTTCTTCATAGGCTTGGTATTACCCTCTATATACCTTCAGGTGTTGCTATTCTTCGGTAAGGAGGAAGTGGAGCTTTTCAGTATTTTCATCTTAGCCAGAGATTACTAGTCTGTGGAGTACACAGCTCTTACGATAATGTGTGTGCAAGACATGGTGTGTGCATGTTTATAAACCAAGAAAGAAGGCAAAATCACACAATCCCTCATACAAATGTGTCAGCAGATAAACTAAGGTTTTCATCAAAAAGTGTTTTCTTGCTTTGAGCTTTCTCTTTATTCAAAATCCTCATTCTTGAATCTTGCCTAAGCTCCTAGCTCCAATGCACCTAAAAGAAAAGGAAACAAATTCAACAAACATACTAACTAAAGATAAAAAAAGCAAACAGAACCATAATGGAATGAGCAATCTTTCATGCAAAAGCCTCAATTCCCCAACCTTGTTCTTGCGCCCCGACTTTCTTTTAAAAAGAAGTTCCAGAGGCATCTTCCATTCATATCGATTTGGGTCTTTCTGCACCATATTTGGATCTGCCTCTTCTTCGATCCGGAATTCCCAGCAAATCCTTGACTCCTCGAATACGATGGGATTTCACACCAGGCGAATCCTTCACTCTACCTCCTCTGATTAACACCATAGGATGTTCCTGCGAATTATGACCTTCGCCCGGAATGTGAGCAAATATATCATGTCGATTGCTCAACCGTACTTTTGCTATCTTACGTGGAGCTGAATTAGGTTTTTTCGGTGTTCTCGTCGGAACACGCGGGCGTACTCCTTGCTTCTGGGGACATTGATCCGAAGCTCGAGTACGGTCCGTGCGCCGTTTTTCTTCTCTACCATGACGAATCAATTGATTTAATGTAGGCATCTTCCTTTGTCCTTCCCCCCGATTTTTGCCCTATCACTAGTGGTTACTCCCGATCCGAAGCACCCCTTTTCCATTCATAGAGAAATCCAATCGTCAAAATCAATAAAAAGGCCATCATGGACCAAGATCCAAACGGATCAATCTTGTTGGGAGGTACTGCCCAAGGAAAGGAAAAGGTGACTTCCGGATCAGGGATAATAAATAAAATAGGAACCGGATAAAATCGTATATCGGAACGACTTCTGGCATCACCGGAAGGATCGAAACCACATTCGTGGGCCGACAATTTATCTGGATAGGTCGAACTATTGGAAGCAAATGGAAAAGGAAGACCGAGTGGGATCAAAGAAACTAGCGGACTGATCACTAAATAGATACAAATAGGTGCAAATTCCGACATCATCACAGCCCACTTCGTTCTCTCGCTCTGCTCGTGGCGCTCCTTGCTCGCGGAGCGGCATACAAAAAAGAAAAAGACACAGAAAAAGAAGCCCCTCCCGGAATTGAACCGATGACTGACGCCTGACCTTTAGGGGCGTGACTCTTGTCTTTGAAGCGCTGAGTTACTTAAGACTCTCATCTAAGAGAAAGAGTTCCCCAAAGGGCTACCTTTTCTCTTAGATGAGAGCAAGCCCGACCGATGAGGAGAAGCCCGAGCGATAGCAGTACCAGTGCATGCGTAGCCGTAGCTACGTCGAGTTTGAGATTTGTTGGAGTTCGAAGCGGGCCCAGCTAAGTCCCTCTCCCAGCGATAAGGAGACAAATCCTCTTCATTTGACTGTGAACTTAGAACTTAGTCAAATTAATCAAAATGAGCAAGGATTGGGTTCCTTCACTTGATCCTTCCTTTTACTAGTCTTCTCGGCTGGTGGTTCTGAACGCTGGCTGGTCAACTACTAGTCGTTAGTTAACATTCGATCTCCCCGGAACGAAAAAAGAATTCTGCTTTCCTAAAAAAAAGTGAAGGAAACATCTATCACGCACTTCAATCCGCACATAAAACAAACGAGTCCTCTTTCTATACGAAATTTCGTCAAACTTTCTTTTTCTAGCCAGCTCGTCTGTGCCTGGTTTATCCTGACGAATCAAAACCTGCATCGAATATGGGTAGAGGGTGTTGGCTTCTTTCAAGTCGAAGGTAGAGTCTTGGCGAGCCTTTCTAATTGTTTTATCCATCAGGGTCTCTCGTCTAAGTCCAGGAGTGAATGTATTGGATGCCTGGGCAACTGCATCGGCAAAAGTGGAATTTTTTGATCCCTTTTTTCGATCAAAGGAAAAAGTCATGGAGGAAAAAGCGAGTCCTAGAATCGACTCTTTCAGGCACCGAAGTCCAATCTTGCGGGAGGCTGATCAGAGAGTTCGTTCCTCTAAGCCAGGGTAGAGGTCCCTTACGTAATAGGCGTAGAAAAAGGTTTCTTGTTCGGGTTAGATACAGAGGGGAAAATCAGTCCTGTTTCGAGTGGAAGGCGGTAGCTCTTGCTCTTTCTCAGGTAGGCGAAGGTGGACTTTGAAGTCTTTATCTCGTGCTCTTGCGTAAGCAAGTCCAGCCTTTCAATGGTTAGGGCTAGTGAAAGCGGTTTAGATAGAATTCTTGACTGTTGACTTCTAGGAGAACGGGACTGCTAGGACGAAGACTTCTAAGAGCTACACTCGTTAGGGAATAGGACTCTTGTCATCTCCCTCTTCCCCTTTCTTTGGCACTCATCTTTTCTCGTACAAAAGCTGTCTCCAACTGTAGTAGAAAATGATCTATCTTATTTTTTTTGTTTAGTCACATCAATCAGTCTGATACTTCCTTTGAAGAAGAATCAGATTCCATTCAGAGGTTGGTTTTCTTTCCCTACTTTTTGCTGTACTGGTCATAGTCTGCTTCTTCGCTTTATCCGGGATATGGTCTATAGTGGGCAATGGTTTCCATACCAGTGACAGTTCCAACGCTTACTACCAGGCATGAGTCAATAGCTCAACGAAAAGGAAGTAGAACGAATGAGTCTTCTGGGCGGCACTCGTCTTCTGGAAAGGAGGTTTCGGATGGGATGGCACTCTTTTCAACGTCAATTGATGATTCTCGAAAGCAAGCCAAAGTCGACTAAGCGCCCGAGTAAGTTAACTAGCGAGACGGGAATCCAACTCTTGCTCTTGAAGTAGCCGTTTTTTGGGCTTGGGATTTTTTTGTTGCAGGAGTTTGATTGATGAAAGCGCTAGCGGAAGATACCTCTCCATCCCCATCTGTTATTGTCACTTACTCTCTTCAATAGATGGTACCAGCCGACTTGGTCGTCCTATCCGCAAGAATGGCAAGCGCAGACCGGGAACCTAGGCCAATTGAAAGTCACAGCCGTTTGATAGCCCTTTTCGTAAGCTCCCTTATCAATTGCTTTCCCCTAATAGGGCCCTATTCCTACTGACTTTGCAGCGCTTACTCTAAGACTAAGAGCGGCAACAGCAAGTAAAGCCTTTCCTACTGTCCTTACTAAAACAAAAGCATCAACAGCGGCAACAGCTTATCCGAAAAGACCTGTTCTCTTATCGTATCGCTTTGAACATTCTCCTTTCTCGGGTTCCTAGCCCAATCAAGGGTTCTAGAGACAATTCCTTATTCAGGAACCCCCTATTCTTGCAAAGACCGCTATGCACCTTGTTTACGATGCGCTTATTTGCATAACCTAACTCTCCTGGGGGCGAGGCAAGCAATAGAAAGGGCGTGGAAATTAGCCCTCGTAAGGCCTCTTAAAGGCAGAACCAAAGAGAGTAGTGAGAGGAGAGGAGTTCAAACCCGACTCAAGGCCTAGTAGATCTATTCCTGCTACCTTACTTACTTCCCTGGGGGAGGTTGATAAGAAAAAGCTGTTACAGAATCCGCAGCTATTGAACCCCCATCTGTTGGAGGAAGGACTACTGGTAGTGGTTCGGCAGCTCAACTCTTATTAGTAGCGGTCAGTGGGAAGAAGACTAGCTCTGGCTTTCAAGCGTGAACCAGGTCTGGGAATCGGCAAGAGGTCTTGGATTAGGCATTAGCGGTCAAAGCATTGATTCTAAGCCAGTCCAGTCTATTAGCAAAGAGCGATTCTTTAAGCCGCGTTACTTCGACTTAAATGCTTTATTTTTTGAGTTCTTCCCCGATGAGCTCTTCCCGCGGCAAAGTCCTAATCAAAGCAGCCAAAAGGCGAGAAAGACCCAGCGCAAGGGTAAATGCTCTTTTTGAGTTAATGGATCCGTTTTAGATTAAGAAGACGAAATTGTTGGCGGCTACTAGTCTTGGAGTGAAAGAACCTGGGAATCTCCTTATTAATAGAACCCGGAACCGAAGGAGATGCTTCTTGTCTTCTTTCGATCATCAATCGGTTGAATAAGATATTTATTACTGCCGTTAAGCAAGACCCGGGTAAAAGGTATCGAAGAACTTTCGAATCACTTGCTGGTGCTTTAGTTGATCCTAGTGAGGTTTAGTTGATCCTCTGCCAACAGTTACCGGCTTTCGTGAAAGCGACTCTCGTTATTGAATTTCGTAATAAATAATCGAAAAACCTCTAGCTCTATATTTAGCTTTAGCCCCACCCCCCCCATTATGTGATGCGCCGAGGAGAGGATCGGGGGCAGGATGGAGCTTTGCCCTCTTTTAAGCTAATTTCCTGTTTTTCGAGTGGTAAGGTAAGCACCTTTGGAATCCTCAGTGGGTTATTTGTCTAGCTCTAGTAGAGCTGGAGCTCTTTTCCCAAGAATAAGGGAAAGGATTTACTTTTATTTACTAAATGCTTGTCCTTGGAGGGACTGTGTTATTCGAGCGTAGAGAGAGCTCTTACGTTTTTATACTCTAGTTATCGCTACGTATACTTCGCTCTTACGTGTAGTATACTTCACTCGCTTAGTGAGTTAATGAGTTAAAGCTTGATTAGGAGTGAAGTTTCAGTGTTGAAATGATTAGGGAAATTAGTGTCCTTGTTGAATCGAAGCCATTCTTGAAGCCATCTCACCTGGAGGGCGCAGGAGAATCTACTGCTGTCTTGTCAAATTGGGAGGCTTATCCCTTCTGGACCAGACTATGGAGCTTCGTCAGCCCATGGATGATGTACCTTTAATTACATCAAACCTCGCACTCAGGTCAACCGCTGGCTGGTTAGAGAATAGAAGCCCCCACACCGAGCAAGGTAAAAAGAATTAGTAAAGAAAAGAGAAAATGACGGCAATGGCTGGTCTCTTCGGGTCGGTCGTGCCTTTGTTTCTGCTGCCTTTGTGTTTTCTCCTTCATATCAGCAACCTGTCGGTGGTACCGGCGTTCCCCAGGAAACTAACGGCTCGCTGCTGTTCAGCCGCTTCTCTAGGAGATGTGCCGCTGACTGGGTTCAGGACACAACCATCGTCCGAACCGTCTGCTACCAAGTCCATGGGGGCCTTTGGTTGGAACCCATAACAAACTGAAAAAGCACTTCTGCCGGTCGACGAATGCGTGCTCCGGTTGTAGCAGTATTGAATGAACGGCGGGTTTGTTTACCCAGACCGGGTAACCTTAAAGGTGGTCCCGATCTTAGATTCTCAACATTTGAACCGACGGTTATATTTTTGACCCATTCCAAATAAGCTGGCCGCTTTGACTTTGATTAGCCTTTAAGAAATAGGGGGGGAGGGGGGTGCTGTGCTCCTCTTCATTTGCTCCCGTTAACGACCACAAAGGCATACATAGAAGGCAGATGATAGAAAGCGCTCGATGAACGATGATTGAAGATTGCTGCATATTTTTTATAAAGACAGCAGTAGACCACTACATTTTTTAAGCAGAATTCGGCCAGCGCATCAACCTGGTACAAAAAGGCCATCTTACTGAATCTGAAAGGTCGACTACGACAAAAACGTAGTTATCCCCCCCCCCTTTAAGAGATAGGGAAATCGTCCTACGAAATATATGGTTATGCTTTTCCCATGGCCAGGAAGGTATTGGGCTGATAAAGCCCCAACTTCCTGTTGGACGGCTTCGACGTGCTGCATAGAGCACACACAACTCATCACCCTTGGACATCCGCTTCTATCCTGGGCCAATAAGAATGCCTTTCTAGGTGAGCCAGAGTTTGATCAACTCCAATCCAAAGTGGAATCCAACTCTGGCGTCATGAAGGACCGCGAGACGCCTTTCTTTGCCCGACATAGTCTGCCGTCTTTGTAGAGTAAGTCGTCTAGCCGGCTGTAGCCATCTGCTGTCTGCACTCGGGCCGTCTTCTCCCAGACGCCTTTTTCGACGTCCTTCCGAGTACTCTGCTGTAAAGTCCCCGAAGTCCAATAAAGTGGTAGAAACTGCAGTTGCGGCGCTTTACTAATAACATAGAAAGGGCTTTTCCCTACCTTACTAATCAAAAGGGGCTTCTTTTTTACATAAGGTTAAACGAAAGCGGTTGTTAATGCTTGTAGCTTGCGTGTCTGAGATCCGTCTTCTGTTTGCGATTGAAACACCCCGGAATTACTTATTCTTTTATCTAGGCAGAATTCTCTGCTAAAAAAGAAGGCAGCTTTTAAGATAGAGTCTTTTACTTTACGGTTACAGTGACAAGTGGAGAACAGATCAATCAGCTTTTAGCCGCTAAAAGAAAGAAATCTCTTCTTGTGCTTGTGCTGGCACCTTGGATGAAATCCTTGTTCTTTCTTTGTTTGGGACGGAGGATTCAAATCTGAACTGCGCCTCACCCCTATTTGAATGCCTTATACCATAACATAAAAGGAACTGGAACTTCTTAAGAAACCTCTGCTCCGGTATTGGCCGCGCCGAGAAAAGCCTTGAATCCTCTATAGCGATCTCGCCGCCTGCGAACATTCTCTGGAAGCACTTTTAGCACAAGAGAATGAACAGGGAAAGGAGAATGCATTATACTACTTAAGCCGGCGATTCGTAGAGGCGGAATCCAACTTTTCGCCAATTGAAAAAGTGTTTTGTGCCTAGCTTTGGTCTTTGCTGCAAAAAGCTACGCTACTCTTTCTTAGCAATCAGATCAAGTTAATCTCAAGAGCAGACCCTCTCAAGTTCTTAATGAAAAGACCAATGTTATCAGGTCGATTGACCAAATGGTCTATGTTATTCTCTTAATTGGAGAGAATCTATATTCCAGAAATCTGTGAAGGGAAAGGCTCTGGCGGATTTCCTAGAAGCTCATCCATACCAGAAAATCATAGGTAGCTTGGAAGCATAGGACTAAGCGAATTCATTCCCCCCTAGCCCTATGTGCTGAGGAGCCAACAAACGGAAGGATACCCGCATGGGAGGGAGCCCCAAGCCTATTGAATCGTCTCAACCCTTAGAAGTAGCATCACCCTACCGATGAGTCTGGAGGAAAGACTGTAGCTCCCGCTTCACCAGTTCTTCGACGGCCTTGAAAATGAAAAAGAAGAAGTCAAAAGAGCAGCAAGAGGCATAATAGCCATAAACCGGAAGCAGTGCAAAAATAGGATGAGAGCTTGTCTCAGCAAGTGATTGGGATTTTCGACGAGGTGTTCGAAGTGAACAAAAGCTAGCTGGCATAAGCTTAGCAACTAAGAAGCCCAAAAGAGGGTACTTAAAAAGGCAAAGCTATGCATGTTTATATAGTCTACTAGAAAGAACTCACAACTCAATGGGAAACTTTTCTTATAGCAACTAGAACTCGACTCGAAGAGTTAAGATAGCTAACAGAAGAAAGGAAAGAGGTAACTGGCTGAGTTCACTCTACTTGCCGAGGAGGAAATGATCCAAGGATGCATCATGTGATCATCGCCCGATGGAAGGAAGCGGCACCGAAGCGTAAGCGACTCTTTCAGTTCGAGCGTGAACAGCAAAAAAAAGGGGGAATCGGAAGGGAAGAGTTTCCTTTCATGCCTCATCGAGGCAGACTGATGTAATGGTAATGCGAAGCGCTCTCCTTAAACCGCTTTCTATAAGCCTTTAAGCTTGAATTAAAGAAATGGATTATTGGGTCTGGGATCGATTTCAACTCGGAGATAGCCGGGTCTATAGTAAGAGCCGCTTTGTGAACAGCATCGGATGACATAGCAAAGGTAGCCGCAATAGAGCTACTATGCCTTAAGCCCGAAACTCTTCCTTCTAGTCTACCTACGTCATTCTTTGCTTTTGAAAGAGAAATTCGCCGCGTGAAATGAAAACTGCTGCCAGATGCGGATTCAATCAATAACTGCGGTTACGCCTTCAAACATCTGCGCAGCAGATTCGCTAACGCTAACAGGAATCGTAAAAAGAGAAAGATCACTCAACTCCAGAGAAAGGGAACTTCCTAGGTTAGGGCATTTCCTATTCCTATTGCCCGTACTAAACCTAAAGCACCAACAGCGGATAAGAGAACTGTGACAAGAGAGCAATTCTTGCCCCTTCGAACTTCACTATCTGGCAGCCTACATTCTTCTTTCTATTCAAAAAGACTTAGAAAGAGAAGCTCTTTAAGTGACTTTTCGGGGATCTTCTACTTAAAGTACGAGACCACCAAAGGCAACTTCTTCAACGTTGGTAATTCTTGGTCACAGCTAAACAAGAGAAAGAGCATCTATCCTAGCTGCGGTAATGCCGATTCCAAGACTTGGTGAATGAAATAAAGCAGCAAAGACCGCGCTACCACAGATAGCACGAGCCATACCACAGCACAGAAAAGAAAGAAGGCCCTCGCAAGAATTTTCACTCGAGCTGAAACCATGCCATGAAGAGTCGACAATAGGAAGAACATCTGAGTCAACCTACCTCCCCTAGGCTCACTGAACTAGAGCTACGAGCAAGAGATTCTCGCCCTCGGGTGACTTCCCCTCTTCTTCTTCCGTGATGTCCTACTTGACTTTCTTTATTCTTCCTCACCCCGTAAAGCCCCATCTTTTAATTTGAATAAGGCAATTGCCTATGTTCGAGCGAATCTAAACCTTACTCCACTTCTTCGCAACTCCTTTTGGAAAGACTGATGGGGTAGTAATGGCACTCAATAGCCTCTAAGAGAACATCGGATTCAATACCAGCTGATGAAAGAGGAGAGAGAGGGAAAGAAAGGAATGGTATCGACAGAGCGAGGGGCAGAGAAAGGATTTGTGAACATCTTTTTGATTCAAGTCTTAGAACTTTCAAAATCGGCTTATTCGAAGAGTTAGAGCCGATCTTGCACTTGCAGCGGATTCTCTGACTTTAGCGCTGGGCACCTTTCGCTCTCGGGACTGAGACCGAGGAACTCCTAGTTTGAATAGAAGGAAGAACTCTTGCCTGGCCTACGTGTGTGGACGAAGATCGCTCTCAACCTAGACTCCTAGCTTGCTTGCTTTCAAACTTCAGCTTTTCACCGGCTTGGCGCTACGCACCTTGACCTTGCTTCTTTGACCGGACTGACTTGCCCGTCTTCGCTTGCACCCTACGACCGAAGACAAGGAAGTGGTTCGCACTCACACTGATTGGAATGAGACCGTTGGCTCCTGGCTTTCAAGAGGCTAAAGCCCTTGCGAGAACCTTTCATCCGAGTCTCTTTTGCTCTTTATGGTTTGAGGCACCACTTTGCTTAACACATCGACTTCGAAGTGGGATAGAGATAATGAGCTCTGTGAGCTACTGTCTCTTACATCCCGAATCTGCTTATTGATACCCGTACATACAAGGATTCTTGGTAGTCATCTCTTTCTGCTTCCTTTCTTTCATACTTTGAAAGTAGTTTTCTAATTAAAGGTAGTTTTCTTACATCATATCTTCATCTGTCTGAATGTAGGCAATGGAGTTCAAGGATGATCCTAATGATCCTGTCGCTAAAGAAAAGCATTTCTTCTTCACAGCTGACCAAGAGCTAGCCATAAAAGCTACCCAGCAGCAATGACTTTCTTCACAGCCAGAATTAGGGGCTAGGACTGACTTTGCTTTGCCTGGCTTTCACTCCTCCCTTCCCCCGGTTGGTTTCGCTCTCTTGGAACGAAAATTCCTTGTAACAACAATCCGACATCTAAACCTTGTTGTACTAGACCAGTATAAACCTTCTTGTCCGAACTTTTTGACCTATGAGAATCTTCTTATAAGTGAAAACAACGTAATCTCCGATCGAAGAATACGGGGTTATTTTGTTTAGTAAATAGAATGTCGGACAAAACCGGGGTCTTTGTCCTATAATAGGAGGTCGTCTTAGTGAAACTCTTAATGAAAGAATGAAAGGACAAAAGAGATAACAAATCACTTACTTATACTAAGGTCAGTAAGGCAAGCTCCTCTTTCAAGAGAAGAAGAATCAGTCGTAGGTCAGCGAGACAGAGAGTAGGTGATTAACCGAGGCGGGAAAGGAAGGTTGCCACAAAAGAAAGGAAGCAGTATCAGTATCAATAACAGTAGCAATAGGAGAAAGAAAGAACTGAAGGGCTGGACGACCTGATAGCGCGGGCTACGGGATGTAGTACTTTCAATACGGATGTAGGGATAGACGGAAAAAGAAGTAAAGTCCCCTCTCCTGGGGCGGCTTTCTTTATTACATTACACATTCCCTGAGGGCCGAATCGAAGACTCGTAGGCTAATGGAAACCATACCACAAGAAAAGACCGGAAATGGTGTTAGACCTCTTACGCTCGATAGCGAATACGAGACAGAGAAGGGCGGGAGAGAGAGGGGGGTAGAAGCAATGGATCGAGTGTATTGATTCCATTTCTTCTCGTCCATCGAATTGGGGATCATATCTCCTAGTCTTGATCTACCCGGTCCCCTCGGAATGAGATAGAGATGGAAGCGGGAGCGGAGAGCCCCAGCTGGAAGGTATTTGGTGCTCGAACCTGGTTTGGAACCCTCTCCTTAATTCATTCTATAGGGCGAGTGCTAAAGGGCCTATCAGTCGAGAGCTAAAGCCCATGCAGTCTTGAATCTGTATCCAAAGGGGCCCGAATGGAATGGGGCTTTTCGACAACAACTCTTATATTAGATGATCACAGAGAGCAACGACCTCCTCTTGTCCAGAATATCGAGCTTTTAAGCCAAAAAGACTAGGTTTCTTGAATTGTGAAGATTCAACAAAGGTCCTCCGGGCAGAATTAGGGTTTTAATTCAAAACACGGGGTTTCATGAACTTTTGAAGTTTGCCACCAGCTCTATGGAAAGGAAATCCTGCTGAGGCCAAAAACACGGGTTTCATGATCTCCTCTCTTGCTTGGCCTCCGTTTGTTGGACTTAACCCCCGCCTTAGTCCTATCCCTCTGGTTTCGCCATCTTAGCGCTTCCTGAACCTCTACATTCGATTGGCCCCAACTAGACGACTTTAACCAACGTTTTCTGAAGAGCGTGTTTGTCAACTGTAAGCTAAAAGAGATTCCGTGTCACCATTTTATGATGAAGAAGAGCAGTCAACTTGAATCCAAGCTACCCAACTGTTTGTTTACTGAATAGCAACCACATGTCCAGCAACAATACGACTTACACTAAATAAGAATACATTTGATGGAATGCATTCAGTGTTACTTGAAGAAAAGGAAGGAATCAGTGTCAACATAGAAGAGGAGCGAGCATTCAGTGTCAACTTTAAGAAGAAGAAGATTCAAGCACCAACACATATCAGAAAAAGAGCGTGTTTGTGTCCGCGAGGTAGGGGGGGGGGCTACTTGCTAATGGTTTCGGGGGGCATTCTAGCAGAGGTAGAAAGGCTGTGGGATGTAAAAATGCATCGGTAGGCGAGCCTGACTACACGTAACTTGGTGTCTATGGACTGACTTCGAGTCACGCTAGTGTAGCTAGAGTGAGAAGCGTATCTCTTGAGTAGCCCGAAGGAATAAGTCAGGAGTGGCGAGCATTCGTCATGGTCTTCGTGAGGAGATCGGCAATCAGATCCTGAGATGGAACACTATATCGAAGCTGAAGGCTGCTGCTTCAGAGCTCGTTTCCGCAGTTGATCGAGTGAAATCAGCAACAGAGGCAGGCTTCTTTCTTTTAGGTACGGAATTGAATCTCAAGTACAAGGACTAAAGCTAGCCATTTCACCCAGCAGCCGTATGCACGAATCCCAGGCCAGCCCCTTTCCGAGCGACAAAGCAACTTGACTTAGCCGAATGAACAAGCAACGGCTGATCTACGAGCTTGATTTTCTTATTAGCGGTAGCGCAGCCGGATCTGCAAGATAAGAATAAAAGCCAGTCGTGGGTGCGCCTCCTGCTGATGCTGATCCTCTCTTGAATCCCGGTCTCTTTTGCCCGGTTTGCCATCGGGTCAATAACTTAGTTGAATGTAGATCTCCAAAGTGCATCCTTTTGCAGCTATATCAGTAGGAAACGTCAATTGAACTATCTAGGCGGCTTGACCAGATCGAACCTGAGGTGTAAACTCATGTCAGAGTCCAAACTACACCGTTGCGAGATCCGCATCAGCTGCTAGGGCTGAACTGAACAAGCAACGGTGCTCTACGATCATTGCGCTAGGGCGCTCACGGTGCTCGTAGTACGATCAGCTAGTAAGCAGGGTCAATGCAATTGAGGGAAGAATCGGAACGTCAAATCTCGGAAGTAGCTTTACCGAAGGTGAAGGATAGACGTTTTAGCTTAGTCCCGAGTTTACTAGGATGTGAAACAGATGCCACTCGACTAAAGGGATGGATTTCCTACTTACAGCTGATTAGCTGATCTCAAGTACTAAACTATCGGTGCAGGGCCACGTACATAATGATAGCGCTTTTAGGCCCTGACAGATAGGTACTCAGTAGATGAAACAGAATCCGCTCAAGTAAAGAGATGCGCTAGATTTAGCTGCTCCTAGCCCGAAGGAGATATACGCATTTGAAGCGGATACACCTCCAATCTCATCGTGAGGAGAGACCGATCCCATTGATTCAGTGTAGTACCGAACTTGAGTTTCATTCCGTTCCATCAACTACTAGCATTTCGGCTTTCCTTGACGTTGACTAATAGAAGTAGGCTTTGTTGAACTTGTATCGAAAGGCGTGCTATAAACTGGCAAAGGTGCAGAAACCAGTATTTTTTGCTGTTCAAGTCAAGCAAGAGAGAGAGGATCAGTTGCTTTACTTGACTACTTATTGCCCCGTTTGCCTTCCCTCCCCGATTTGACTGACAAGTGAGCTTAGAGCGAACGATTGACTCTCGCAATAGCAGCAGTAACCTGTACAGAAAGTCAGTCAGCTGCTTATGAGTGGGGCCCCTTGACGAAACTCGATCAACTGATGATTCAACTAGCGAAGATGCATTTCCTTCACGTTCGGCTTCAAAGTCAACTATATCGACTGCTGAAACTAGGTTCTCTTCTCCTTCGTCCCTATCTCCACTCAGAGCCTTCGTCTCCTCTCCTATCTGAAATTGAATAGACTCTCTGATCCTGCTCCTGAACCTCTAACGTTGGCATGTGAGAAATGGTCTGCCCCTTGTTTCTTGCTTTAAGAAGTTGGAGTTTCTGTCGAAGCCTTAAATGAGTAATCCAGAACCTCTATCCGTCTATGGAGGAAGCTAGCCTACTGATAGAAAGTGGAGAGCTTTAAGTAGCCATGCCATGAAACAAAACCCTGTCAAAGGCCGATGCTTAGCTCTGCAAATCGCGAGTTTAAAGGCCCGTACAGGGGATCACTTATCGAACCTGGTGAACCGGGCTACGTAATAAAGGTACTTTTGGCGACGTCTTCTTTCGCACAAGAGATAAACTTTCCTTTAGCCGAACGTTCAGTAGATAAAGTTTCATAATCTGCCTTCCTTGCTGATTCAACAAGATCTTCAGAAGAAACAGCGGATTATTCGACTACTGATGGAACCTCTGATCCTGCGTCTACTGAGTCCTCAATTGCTGCATTTCCACTCAGTTACGAAACATCAAGTTAAGCTATTTTTCGCTCCCAGAGCTAGTTGAAGAAGACTCACTACTTAAGAGGGGAGTCCCAAGCCAAGCAAGACCAACTTAGTTCGACTGAGCACCTACGTGAATGGCCCAACGATACGAATTTGCACAACTACCGATAGCCAGCCTACTTACCAGAAGAAGGATCTCTTTCTCACAGCACCTGCGCAAGAAAGAATGCGCCTGCTACCGCTAACGGAACAGAAACTCTCGTCATATGGAGGTTTAGATCCAGTCAATACTTTAGCCTAGTCTAGAGGTTAAGTAGCCAAGTAAGCATCTGATCGAGATGAAGCAGCAGCAGTTTCTTCTGAGTTTTGTTATGTTTCATCGGCTTCAGTTGATTCTGTTTCTTCTGTTGATAATCGGGTTAGCTTCACAACGCCAAAGAGATACGTTTTGTAAGGTTGTGAAGCTTCTTACTTGGTAGTTATCCCCAACAGTGAGTTGTCGTTGATCCAGTAGTGACATGAAATAGAGACACGAGCGGAGCAAACAGAGGATGCTGCTAAAACAAGGGCCGGAGGAGAGCCGAGCCGATTCCCGAGACCGATAGGAAGAGCGGGAATGGATAGATTCGTTCTAAAAGAAGGGTCGAGGTTCTTCCAGGTGATGAACATCAGCCTAGAAGAGAGCTTGAACACGCCTTTTGACTATAATGGCCGTAGAAAGAGACCTACTACCAGGAATGGACAGACCAGACAGACCGACGCGCGCACATCCTTTATCTTGCTTACCTACCGGAATGCTTACTGAAGCACCTATTACAGAAGCGGGACGGGCAGATCAGACTAGAAGAAGAAGATGCCTACCGGAGGAGATATTGAATGAAAGGATAGAAGAACGGGAATCGTAATTCGTAAAAAACATATGGCAGGGAGATTGATTGAATGAAAGGACGGGAACCGGTATTGGACCGTTGCCAGAAAGAGAAGATAGAGAAGAGCTAACTGTTACGAGATTCCAGAAGAGCTAGTAGTACTAGAGGAAGGGGAAGAAACGGATTATGATTACGCACTGATTGAGAGAGTAACAAGCGGATGACCGGCAAGGACAATGACAGATGAGCTAAACAGAAAAGAAGAGAGATGCGAGCCTTGCCTTTTCAGTTGTACAGATGACCGCTTTGACATATTAGCCCGGATTGGCTTATTGAGCCACGAGAAAGATTCAAGGAATGGAAGATTCCAGAGGAAAGGACATCTGATTTGTTCGCTGAAGAAAGAAGAGATAAAAGGGAAGCCCGAGCGCAGGAGCTTAAAGAGAAGAGACTGATTCAACCAAGCAGCAAGAGAGAGATGCAAGAGACAAATTCCCGATGCCTTAGTAGAAGTGGGTAGCGGCACCGGGAAGGGTGACATATTGATTTACAGACTGAAATTCGTACCCTTTGCAAGAGTTGAGACCGGGAAGGACTGATTTGCTTAAGAGAGTCATGAAAGCTTACCGAAAGCCCTAGAACTCATGAACTCATGAACTCAGGAACTGGCTAAGATAGCCACTTAAATGAATGATGATTATAAAAGCGATTTTATGATAGTGATTGCGCCAAACAAGCAAGCGAGAGTTTCCAGTTGACAAATGAGCGGGCATATCTAATTCTAAAGAAAGGAATTCGTTACAAGGTATTCGTCCTATTGAATTATTCGCCCTATGGAATAAAAGAATTGGATTGGATTGGCCAATTGTGATCATTTCTTTTCTTTTTCAATTGGATCGAACGAACGACCCAATAACACCTTTGACTTGAACTCACAATAAGACCTTTGACTTGAACTCATTGGATTAAATAGTAGAGTAGGTTGGTTGATTGCACATAATATCTCGAATGAGAAGAAAAAAAGTATTCCACGATCTCTCAAAGAAAGAAAACCTGGATTTCGGGTCCAACTCTATTCTAAAACGAGTAATTCCTATTATCCTTCTAGGTTCCACATTTTGTCTTTCCATATCATGGAGCCTATCCTTGTAGATAGGTCAAGAAGGAACCTTTGGACCTAATACAACGCTCCTTGCATCACGAATCTTGATTGCTCCAACTATTAACTATTGTTTGTTCCGTTTCCTTCATCGAATACTATCTGCTCCTGTACAACCAACGAATTACTTGAAATGAAAGGATTAGAATGAAAATACCTTTTCTACAAACATGAAAGGCATGAAAGGGGGGTTTCTAGATTGAGCATCCAATTGTGATAATATGATAATGGAATTCATGAATAATTAGAACCGCCGACTCGCACTTTACCAAGATCTTTATCTTCATTCAGTTTCTATTCTGAAGCCAGTAATGGGTACTACAAACAAGAATTTTAGGAATTTTCTATTGAATGACATGTGGTCGTGCATAGACAAGGAACAAGAAAGGAATTATGTACCATTTCATTTCTTTTCTTTTCGATACTGATTGAAAGCCTGGGGTTGATGCTCCTTCGGGTCGACGACCGAAGTACCCGACGATGAGTCCTCAGCCATGATCGAGCAAAGGGGTAACACAATTATTCAAAAGAATGATCCGAGGTCGACGGCAAGTCAAAAATAGGGCAAAAATACGGGGGTGGCGGTCAAACTAGGGTTTCAAACTTCACTTATTGCCGGCAAGGGAGACAAGATCGACATATGGAGTCAAAAAATCCATGGCCGCTTAAAGAAGACTCTTAGAACCAATGCATGGGCGGAGCAGGAAAACAAGGCAAATCTTAAAGATGACATCTGGGACGACAATGGTGAAGGCCTCTTGAAGACCGCTTCAGAGCCCCACACATCTGTCCCATTCTTTCGAAAGAATTCGATACAGGTGGACCATAGGTCTTGAAGAGAAGACGAAGATACCCCAGCGGGGGACACTTCGCCCCTTCACGGCGTGGGGCTTCTTTAGCTTTCAAAGAAGGGAGAGTCATGAAGTGGACTTTTATGCAATCTGGCAAACCATAGGCAACATCCGAGCTAAGACATTCTTCTGGATCCGCAGGCCTGTTACGGGAGAAAGGCTTCGGTAGGATATGAAGGACCGGAAACACGAAGATTCCATTTTCCATTCGCTCGGTGGAAAAGATTTTCCGCTGGGCGCTATCCCCGCCAACCAACGGAATCCAGCTCAAGCCTAAAGTCAAGGGCCTAATCTTTCGTATCGTAGCTGGGCAAGAAGATCTCTAAAGAGAAAATCCCACCCCACCAGGGCAAGCCCTCCTAGTTGCAGTCTGTTGGCACATTTGGAAGGCAAGAAATGAAGTCCTCTTCCAAAAGAACCCTATATAAGCTATATATATATATATATCAATGGATGAGAGAGGCAAATCAATAGTATTTGACTAGTTTGAAATATGGATGCTCCCGTACCCGGAAAGAAAATCCTTCTCGAAGGACCCCCGAATCACGAGTGGAGCCTCTACTTCGATGGTGCATCGAAGGCCCAGGAATGGCAGGGGCTCCAGTCTTCCTCGCGGGTCAAAGTCATGAATGACGAATCAAAGCAAACATTGGCTGGGGCACGAATAACCTGGCTGAATCAACAGCAGCGTGGTATTGAATTGCACTCGTGAAAGAATTTTGGATCGAAGGGGACTCAAAACAACTCATTGATAGGATGACAAGTGACAGAACTCCAAAGATCAAAGACTCCTTAGTCTTTTATCAGGAAGTCCCGGGAAGCGCATAATGGAACTGAAACGAGCTGGGCCCTCGTAACCTCAACAAGGAAGCTGATCGTTTAGCCGGCTTCAGACAGTTGGAAACAGGATGCACTGCGAGGGCTTCGATGAATGAAGAAAATTCCTCAAGGCCTGGCACATTCTCGATTTAGATGGACCGGAAGAGTAGGCCAGTTCTATCCTGTCCGAGATGGAGGAAGCTGAAGCTTCAGGCGAGGCTTGGCCAGAATAGAATGGAGAAGTTTACGACGATGAAAAGGATTTGACAGAGGCAGGAAAAAATGAACCAAATGACCACTGAAAGTGGTCGTTTGATGGCGCGATGATGGACCCGGAAGACAGAATGGGCATTTGTAATCTCTTCCAACTCTTCTTTTGCATCTAGATCTTTTGTGTTTTTTTGTCTAGGAACCGTCGGGCCTCTGACTTTGACTTTCATTTTGGAAGAGTTTTCTGTGAAACAGAAAAAAGATGTTGAGTACTTCTTCTTGGCCTCATTCAGCTTTTCGCTGAAGAACGCCACAGGCCCGCCTCCCTTACTCAACACTGCGCCGATTGCCGTCCCCTAAGCATTACATTCGACTTCGAATACCTCCTCGAAGTCTGGCATCTTTATCTTTAGAACAGGAGCAGAGTCCTCCAGCTCCTCGAAGCACCACTTTAGCATTGGAGCTAAAAAGCAAGCCTGTCCTTCTTCACACATTAATTCATTCAACGGGGCTGCTAACTGACTGAACCCCTAAATGAAAACTTCCTATAGAATTTTGCCTAAGCTACGTACCTCCGTTGCGCTGCGAGGTACTGGCCAATCTATGATTCTCTGGACTTTTTTTCCACGTCCATCTTCGGGTTCGCCCTATCAACACGCCCCCACAGGTACACAACCGGCGATTTTCTTTCTCCGGGTTGGCGTACAGCTCTTCCTCCCTCAGCCTCCTTCACACGGCAGGTGTGAACCATTGTCTTTAGACCGGTTCGAAAGCGACCATTGTATATAGATCAAGGTAGCTGCTACTGGCGCTTCTACCGTGCTACTTTGGTTCGGAACTTCTTTTTGCTTTTTGCCGGTTAGGAAGACTTCTCGAACCGCACTACCTTTGGAGGACCTTATAGGCTACCTTCATCTTCGGACAATGGTAGCTGGATCTGACTGAACACCTTCATATCGACAATGGCGAATTAGCCGAGGTAGGGACGACTGTCATCAACCGGATTGGAACACCCGAATTTGAACCAAGCATTCCGTTTAAGGTGGTCCTTCACGGATTCTGATCTGATGCCGCCACTACCAGCACAGACTTTGAAAACCCACCCGCCTGTCTATTATATCGTCCATCCGGAAACCAGTACTTGACAGTGATCTTGTTCAATGCCCGTACACACATCACATACGCCAGGACGATCTTTGGTGCCACGCCGGTCTACTGCAAGGACCTGAAACTATCCCGGACCAAGCCTTTGTCAAGTCACTCAAAACCAGCCTCCCTCCTCATTTGCAGCAGGTGAGAAAGGGCCTTGCTTTCCGCTGGAACCTGGCCCTGATTAGTAGTCAGACTGATGATCTACCCGTCTCCGAGGGGGTAGACCTGCCGGCAACTCCTCCGGCAAAACATCAGCGAACTCCTACTTAAGCAGCGCTATGCTTCATCGTCAACGGCCTGAACCGTCATAATCGACTTACCGGCTGGCCTCTTCTGCCATTTTTTCCGATTTGGTCGGCCGTTTCCGTTTTACTAATTTCTTTGATTACCGGGGCTCCCCGCTCCACCACGTGCAGAAACTCATGATAGGCCAAACAAAAGCGTGACCTTTTTCCTGGCCAAACTCTGAGAGGGAGAAAGGATGTAATCCCGATTTATCTAAACCGGTACGTGTTCTCCCGGCCATCATGCATCGCAAAAACCTCGTATTGCCCACAAGTGAAAAATGCCCATAGGGACCCTCCTGCCGTTCCCAGCTTAAGCGTCTACACCTCCTCAAAGTGAATGTCCCTTCTGGAACCTCCGATAGGGACTTGGATGAGGCCCGCCGAGCTTCTCCACCAGCTCTGTAGATGCAACGTTCTCCGCTTTCGATAATCATTTTGGCCCGGCCACACCACATTCGAAAGAGACCCCTCAGACTCAAGTCCTCCCCGGTCTTCTTAGGACTAACGTTGCAGCGCCTTACCATCAGAGCATCACCGTGGTCACTCCCGACTCCTTCTGCTGCAACCACCTGAGCCGGTTCTTCCCTAGCTTCGGCCGTCTTGTATTCACCCGGCCTGCCGGGTCGGATTCTGCCGGTTCGTTTTTCCCGGCGCCCTGCCGCCTCGGGCAGTCTCTTCCTCTCAAGACCTCGCCACACAGCTCAACAAGCTGCTCCGCCAGCTCCACGTCCAGCCGCCCGGCTGTCCTGCCTCGGGCGGGCACCTCCACCCGTCACCTTGATGTGTAACGGAAGTCCAAGTACACCATGTCCATGTCCTCTGGAAGAGGGTCGCGAAGGATTCAATCCAGTCGCAGGTTCCCCTCCTACGGCTACCTTGTTACGTTACGCCTTCTCCCCCCGCCCGCTCACGCTCCTTACCAACTTAGCTACCCG